TAGAATATATTCAACTAATTATCTAATTCTACTAATATAGTAATCTAGAATATTTATTCTAATATTAATAATATTTGTTTTCTATTTTATTTCGCAAGAATTGACTAATGAATCTCTTAATTTGATTCGGAATTACGAAAGTCTAAGTAGATGTTATAGATGAAAAATTAATTTCCTTTTCTATCTATACCACTACCACTCTTATTTTATTAGTGCTGTGGAAAATTTATTATGATAATGATTAATAAATGATTGATAAAAAAAATCAATAAAAAAATTCTCAATTGAACTTATTCTTTCATTTTGTATTTTTTTTTATGCTCCTATCTTTCAAAAAATTGAACTTAGGAAAGTGCTTTTGCTTTACAAGCATATGTATAAAAAAGTTTATTTAGCTCCTTCATGCCTACTATAACTAGTTTTTTCGGTTTTCTACTAGCTGCTTTAACTATAACCTCAGTTCTATTTATTGGTCTGAGCAAGATACGACTTATTTGAAATTAATTGAATGAACAGTTTATAAAAAGAAAAACAAAACAAAAATTTTCTGTAGTATTCCACCTAGTCTCTAGTTCTTTACCGTGTACGTTTCCAATTCTTGGTTATTGAGATTTCTGGTCAATATGGCTTAATATTTAAGGATAGATATTACCTCTCTTTTTCAAAAAAAAAAATTTAAATGATTGAAGTTTTGCTCTTTGGAATTGTCTTGGGGCTAATTCCTATTACTTTGGCGGGATTATTTGTAACTGCATATTTACAATATAGACGTGGTGATCAGTTGGACCTTTGATTAATTTTGATTAATATTAATTAACACCGTGCTTTTTTTGACCTTCTTCGGATTAAAGAAAGGAGGAGGTCAAATTCAGAGTGCTCTTCTATTTTTCCGTATAAATTTTGAACTAACAAACCAAAAAGAGAATCACGCTCTGTAGGATTTGAACCTACGACATTGGGTTTTGGAGACCCACGTTCTACCGAACTGAACTAAGAGCGCTTTCTTGTCTCAATCACAAAAAAGGAGACTGTAAGTAAAAAAGAGTCTTTTTTTTTTTTTACCTCTACTCGATTTTGAATGCTTATACTATATATAGAGAATATGATATATATTAAAAATTGAGAGTATGTCCCATTTTCAATTTTAATTAATCTCAATTGATCCTTTGTTATTGCTCAGAGACGAAGTAATCGATAGGGATGACAGGATTTGAACCCGTGACATTTTGTACCCAAAACAAACGCGCTACCAAGCTGCGCTACATCCCTTTGTAATTCATTTATAATGTTATTGTAAAGAATACCTGTTTTGTTTTCCACATACTTTATTTCATTTTGATATCCATTATCATTTTTTCTTTTTGATCTCATATCATATATTATATAATAAGAAACTTACGCAAATTTCGTTAATGCTCGAGAAAAAAAAAGGCGGCGCTTTCTTTTTTAAGTTTAAGAAAAAGAAAATCTTATCTATGAAATTGTTGTACATTTTATTTTAATTTGAATTAGAGATTCCGTGTACAAAACAAATGCAAATTGCCTTGAATTACATAGAATCGGATTCTGTATCTATTAGAATTATGTATTAGAATAAAATAAAGAGTAGTTATTACAATAAAGAAACAATAAATAAGGAGGATTCAAAATGCGAAATCTAAAAACATATCTATCCGTGGCACCGTTAATAAGTACTCTATGGTTTGCGTCTTTAGCAGGCCTATTGATAGAGATCAATCGTTTTTTCCCCGATGGATTGACATTGCCTTTTTTTTCATTCTAGTTATCAACGCGTGGGGGAGAGGGTGAAGAAGATTAGAGATACAATTAAATATCTGTGATTACTACCCCCCTCCTCTTTTTTTTTTTATTTAATTTGAATAAGTTAGAAAAGAAAAAAAAGTGGATTCAATTTCAGTAAAACTCGGAACTCGGGGTCCGCGCTTCCAGTGAAAGTAACTTCAATTAAATTAAAATTAAGAGAAGGTAGTTAGAAATGTAGTTAGTGTAACAGTATTCTACAAGACGCTTAAATGAATTACTGTGATTCTCATCGAAACTTCTAATTGAGATAGAGTTTAAAATCTTTGTATTACTTATTATTAATATAATTAGAACTATATTAGTTGCAATGAAATTTTTGATAATTTGGATTTCGAGTTAGCAACTTCACTTCTTTTTCCTTCCTTTCTTCGTTCCTTCAGATCGGAAAATAGAAGAGTTCAATGAATAAAAAATCCAAAAATCCCAAGGAGGTTTATGGCCAAGGGGAAAGATGTTCGAGTAAGGATTATTTTAGAATGTACCGGTTGTGTTCGAAAGAGTGTTAATAAGAAATCAACAGGCATTTCGAGATATATTACGCAAAAGAATCGACACAATACGCCCAGTCGATTGGAATTGAGAAAATTCTGTCCCTATTGTTACAAACATACAATTCACGGGGAGATAAAGAAATAGATGGAATCTATCGCTTGCGTGTCACCTTTTCAAGGAAGATGACAATAATATAAAGAAGATATTAAGTATAGAATAATATAGTATAGAAAGAATCCTATAGAATCTTATCGAATATATATTCGAAATTCGAATTATATCTATTTTTATATATAGATAATATATATAGATAAATAGAAATAACTAGATTTTAAATAAATATTTTAAATAAATAGAGAAATATATTCTATTGAATAAGAATATATTCTATTAATTAAAATATTCTATTAAATAGAATATTATTATATTAATAGAAATATATAATTAAAATAATAAAAAAAAAAAAAAATAATAAAAATGAAAATAATTAAATAATTAATATTTAATTATTTAATTAAATATTTAATTAAAATTGAATATAATTAAAAAAAATATATTAAATAATAAATATTCAATAAATATTAAATAATAAATATTCAATATATAATTAAATATATATATATATAAAATATAAATTAAATAAAAAAAAAAAAAAAACAAATCCTATTTCTGAATTCGAAATCATTTTTGATCCAATTGAACGAAATAGGATTTTTGAAATAAGGAATAAACAAACCATGGATAAATCCAAACGACTTTTCCCTAAGTCCAAGCGATCTTTTCGTAAGCGTTTGCCCCCGATCCAATCGGGGGATCGAATTGATTATAGAAACATGAGTTTAATTAGTCGATTTATTAGTGAACAAGGAAAAATATTATCTAGACGGGTGAATAGGTTGAGTTTAAAACAACAACGATTAATTACTATTGCTATAAAACAAGCTCGTATTTTATCTTTGTTACCTTTTCTTAATAATGAAAAAAAATTTGAAAAAAAGCGAGTTGGTCACTCTAACTACTGATCTTAGAACCAGCAAGCAAAATAGGCTTACTCAAATTGAAATGGGATCACAATTCCAATTCGAATTGAACCATAGATTGATGTTTTGTTCAAAAAAAAAAAATGAAAATCAAAATTTGATTTTCGTGTCGTAAGAAAAAAAACGAATTGGGGGAGAAGAAACTTTTTTTTATTGAATGTTTTGTTTAGTTTGACTACTTTACTTGATCATATTATCATCATATTTTATCGTACGAGTTTCTATTCTACCTTCATTTCTATTCTATCTTCCCGGAATTTCTTGAAAAGAAATTCCATGTAAAAAATTCTATGGATTCCTTACAATTTCCTTATTTTCTAATGTCATTGGAAATCGTATAAAGACAATTCCTATTTAATATAGCTATTTGTGCAAGTATTTTACGATTAAGAAGCAATTGTCTCTTGTACAGATTATTAATAAATCTGCTATAACTATAGGATACCTTGTTTTCGCGAATTATTGCATTTATCCGAGTGACCCACAAACGACGAAAAGTTCTTTTCTGTCTATCTCTATCCCGATGGGCCGAAACCAAAGCTCTTATTTTTTGTTGAGTAATACTTCGAGTAAGTCTTGAATGAGCCCCCCGAAAGCTTGATACGAATAAACGAATTTTTGTTCTACGTCTCCGGGCTATATATCCTCGTCTAATTCTGGTCATTGAGTACACGAAACTTTGATGAATAACTAATTTGTTTCTTTTCTTTCAGTTATTCTTTTTCCCCTTTTCTATAATAACAAAACGGATTTTTCCAATGTATAAAATAATAATTCCAACGGCTTTTGCTACTATAACCTTCCCAACCACGATTTTTTTTTTTGGAGACATTTCGTCTCGAAATAAGAATAAGAAACTGTATTGATATTAGGTCTCAAACACAAACAAAAATATAATAAATAAGCAGTAAATAGAAATAGATAAATAGTGGGTTCCATAGTTTCTATGGTTACTTCTTAAACGGTGAGGTCTTCTCTATACACCGGAGCCCCTCCTGCATTTAATCATTGAATCAATGCTATTGTTAACGTGTACAGTTCACATTCTTTTGCTCTACCTATGAATTCTCCAGTAATAGGTCTTTCACAAGGAAATCTATCTATTATAGTAACGGTATTTAATTATGAGGATTAGCTAATTCGTTGACCCTCTTAGTCCGTTCTTGCAAGAGTAGGGGCATAAATTTTCAGCCTGTTAACTTTTAATAAGATTTTCCCTGCTTAATGGATAATCATTTGTTACCAATGGGAAATTCTTTCTTGTTTTAAATTGAAAATTGAGGTGATTGAATTTGCACCAATGAAACCATAAATTTGATACACAATAGACGAATGTGATAGATCTTTTTTTTTTTTAGATAATGAAAGGCATTCTTCTATTCTATCCTATTCATCCGTACTGACACAGATAGTGGAAAAATTTTTTCTTTCTTTTGTCTCTTTTGTCCAAGCTCATGATCTAAACAAGTCGCACATACACCCTAGTACATGTTCCTCGGCGCTGAGGACATCCCCCAAGAGCGGGGGATTTGGTAACGTTTCTAATTGGCTGTCGTGTGTTTCTAATAAGTTGTTTAATAGTTGGCATTTTGAATCGTATGCATAATGGGCTGGTTTAGATCGATCGTAACCGTATGATTCTGAATTTTTTCTATATTAAATAATAGAATATTAAATTAATAGAATATTAAATCGAAATTTCGGTAAAAAAAAAAAAATATCAAATCGCGATTTGCATGAAATTTCTTTTATTTCTTATGCAACTGCTATAAGATCAACAATTCCATGAGCTTGGGCTTCTGTTGCTGACATAAAAACATCTCTTTCCATGTCTTCGGATACAACCCATAAGGGTTTTCCCGTTCTTTGTGCATAAATCCTTGTGATGATTTCACGCAGTTTCAGTAGTTCTTCTGCTTCCAGGACAAATTCTGCTATTTGTGCCTGATAAAAACCAGCAATAGGTTGATGAATCATTACCCTGATCATATAAGAAAAAAAGGTTTAGTCTAGCTCCCATAATATAAATATTATAATAAATAATAGAAATATAATAAATAAGAAGGGTCCGGGAAGAGATAAAAAAGAATAAGAAAAGACGATAGAATTGAACAACCGTACAGGCATTGTTATTGTTTGTACATTGCATACGGCTTCACACTAGAATTCACTTTTATTTTACCTTTCATCTAAAAAAATCTAGGCTTAAATCAGTAAATGCTCCAATAACCACCCTTTCCTTGGGAAGAGGTAAAAAGCAAAAATACTATGGTGGTCCCGTTGCTTTATTTTATCAGTGATTTAGCAATCCCAAAGTTTCTTTTTTTTTTTTTTTTTTAGTTGAAAAAAAAATAATATTATTATATTTATAATAGAACCTTTTTTTTGTACTCTTTCATAACATAAATAGTGTTAAGAGCCCTCCGGTGCGAAAACAAAAATGTTTGTGACGCTGAAAGAGGTTCCTGATAGAATAAAATCAGAAAGGCCCTTAATATCCCATACGACTCTTTCGATACATAATCTACTGTTTAAAAAAAATTTCTTATATCTATATCGAATTCGAAATGCCATGCTATTATTACTTAATATTTATATTTCATATGGCGAAGGCATAGTTTTTTTTCTTTCAAATAAAAACCCATTGGCGCCAAGCATGAGGGAATGCTAAACGTTTGGTAATTTTTCCTCCGACCAGAATAAAAGATCCCATTGAAGCAGCTAATCCCATGCATATTGTTTGTACATCTGGTCGCACAAATTGCATAGTATCATAAATAGCTACTCCGGGTATTACCCATCCGCCAGGAGAGTTTATAAACAAATACAAATCTTTGGTCTCGCTCTCTATACTCAGATATACCATAAGACCAATAAGTTGATTCGAGATCTCACTATCAACACCTTGACCTAAAAAAAGTAACCTTTCTCGATAAAGTCGGTTGATTAGGATAAAATTCTATCCTCTAGAAACCGTACATGCACCTTTTTATGCATACGGTTCACCAAAAATAACGAAAATAAAAAAAAGAATCAATGTTTAGATTCTAGCCCTGCTTTTTTTTGATAGTGAGTACTTTGTTAACCTTTATTTTGAATATTTATTTTGAATGCGGGGGCTTTTCTTCTATTTTTTAAGAAAGATGAGTTTTGACGCGTTTACTTACAAAAAAATTAATTAAACTTATCAAATTAACTTCTTATTGATGTATTCGTTCATCGTGATTGAATTCAAATCACGATGGCATTCTCTTGTTCCTGAGTGGGCTTCTTCAATTCTTTTAGGTTTGTGCGCTACTCCGAGTAAAGATCTGCCCGATTTTTATTTGCACATATAGGGCAAATGCTCTAATACCGCGTCTTTTTGTTACAACTACAACTTCGTTTTTTTTAATTCATTTAATGTTTCTGTCAAATATTTGACGTATTCATTATATTATTTTATTCGATTGAATATGATTTTCAGTTCGAATCAAAATTTATAAAAAATTTCTAATAAATTTCTAATATAGAATATGATACAAATAGTAATGATAATAGATATATTACCAATTGGATTTGCTAAACGGAGTCTGGATATTTCATTTTGTTGGTCTAAACAAGGCAACCATAAAGTATTCTAATTGATAATATTAATTTGAGTACCTCAAAAGCATAGATTTAATTGAACTTGATTGCACTTCACGCTTCAAATTTTTGATGATTTAATCAATCTTTCTTGGGCGAAACAGAGGGATATCTCAATCGGGTGAGAGAACGGGGGAATTCCGTATGACCCAATATATCTGACAAGTCGCACTATAAGTCAATCCAAAGTGAATCGTCTTCTCCAGGATGTCGAAAAGGGACTTTTGGGACACCAATAGGCATTAAATGAAAGAAAAAAGATTAAGTACTCTATTTCACTTTGAGATGAAAACGTAACAATGAATTTTTTGTTTTAAGAATATTGACCTTTATAATTTACTAATATTTTCGTAATATTTTGTAATATTTTATACGTGGATTTCTATTAGAATTTCTATTTAGAATTTAGAAAAATTTTATAAAAATAGAAAAAAGAAATATATAAAATATTAAGGAAGACAAATCGAATAGAGTCAAATTATTACGAATAAGTCCTTTGAATGATGAACAAATTTCT